ATGAATGGGTAATCCGTTTTGAAATCGTCCGCCCTGCACCCTCCCCGAGTATATGCTTCAACAAGAATCACACAGGGGTAGATTGATACAATAAAAACCTCTGGTAAAGTACCCACTCGTAACCCAGCGGATAAAGTACATTACATAGTCCGTTTTAGGGATTGGCGACTTACCCATTCAATGACTTTGGCACCGGACGTTCCCAAAATGGATACTGTACTTTCGGGTCGGGTGAATTCAATAATAGACGCCTGTTGGCATTCCAACCTTCCTTCTCCCTTCAGGGCCTATCCGAAAAGAAAGAGAATTCAATACTTCTTGGTTGTGAATATCTGAATAGGACAAACTGCCCTGTGGATCTCTTTGCTTCGGAACAAAATAATTAGAATTAGGCTAGGTCAACTGGAATGTGTATTATCGATATAGGGGATCTTTCAATTGAGAAGATCCATCGACCTGAGGCAAAGAGAAAGAAAGGTCTATCTATTTTTTTAGTTATTCAATTAAACCAATGATTCGTTATTGGAACAGATAGCAACAACCATCTCATCTGGGAAAAGCCATCTTTTTCTCAACAATGTCTTTGTCATTTGATCCAATAGCGTTTCGTTAGATAGGAACAGATTTGATAAATATTGATAACTTTCAAATAGAGTATTAGAACGGAAAAATCCATTAGATAATGAACTATTGGTTCTAAGCCATCTCTGGCAATGAATCAACAATTCAAAATGCTTTTCTTGCGTATTCTTGATAAACCAGTGTTTATATATAGATGTAGGAAGATCTGTTTGGGAAGTAAGAAGTCCCCTTAACATCTCTTCATCTGCAAAGAATTGTTGATGTGAAAACACAGAGACAAAAGGCTGATCTTTGAATAGGAAAAAGAGTGGATCCGCAGGGTCCCAAATGAATTGGCTTATTCGAAAAAAACCTTGTTCTTTGGAAGATCTATCTCGTGTCTGGTACTGCATGGTTCCACCCTGCAAGAACTCTGAATCATTCTCTTGAAGCCCATCCTCTTCATCATAAATGATCCGCTTGTCCCAAAATGACCTGGCCCAATAGGGAAATCCCAATTCATTGGGCCTTTCAATACAATCAAATAGAAAGCCCCAAGAGCGCCATATTCTAGGAGCCCAAACTATGTGATTGAAAAAATCCTCCTCTATCTGTTGCGGGTCAAGGACTCCCCCCCCTTCTTCAAACTCCGATTCATATTTTTCATAGAGAAATCTCTGATCAACGATAGAATAAGATCCATTTTGAATCATATTGAAGGGATTCCTTGGTTCGGACCGAAGAAGCAATGTCACTCGATCATTATCAAACTGACCACAATCTTTTTCTGTCCGCGAGGATCCCACCAGAGCGCCTTCTACTTCTAATAGGCCATGAACTAGATCAGAATTATTCTCAACGAGTCCATAAGAAGTGATCCCATTTTTTTCATCAGGTACGGGTAGAGACCAAAGGTCTTGAGCGATCAATCCGGCAGAACAACTCAAAAGATAAAGAAGTATCGTTAATTTCTTCATACTCGTTCCAAGTTCGAAGTACCATTTGTACAAATAAGAATCCCCTCCGTTACATGATTTCTTCTTCATATAGATAGATATAGGATCTATGGGGCAATTACTTAGAAGTACGTTTTGTGAAACAGCCCTTCCTATCTGGTAGAAAAGGATCCCATGATCCTGAACCGATCTTACCTGAGATCGCAAATCCCAAATTTGTCTATGAAGAACAGATCTAATTATATTAGTGTCTATAATGGATTTTTTTTGTATAATACTAATCGATAGGGCTTCATTGGTAAGTGCTACAAGATCTCGTACATTGGAACCCATCGTTGTGGACCCGAATCCATTAGTATGAAACATTTTCTTTTCCAAGTGAAATCCCCTAGTATATGAAAGAGTGAAAAAGTGTTTTCGTTGTTGTGGAATAAGAAGTCTTCGTATCTTAATGCATGTATTTAATTTATTCGGAGCCATTAGAGATGGATCTACTTTTTGGGGAATATGACTCGAAGCAATAACAAGAAGATTTCTAGTGGAACATCTTTCATAATCCCTGGAGAGATAGTTCACTAAAAGACCGAGGGACAAGTAATTCGACTCATTCACATCCAGATCATGAATGTTTGGAATCCATATTATGCAAGGAGACATTGCTTTTGCTAATTCGAATTGAAAGGTGATATAAAATCGGTCTATTTCCGGCATCATATCCATAGTTAGCGTATTCATCATAGTTAGAAGCTCCAGCTCCATATCAAGGTCACGGTCACTATCGTCACTATCATCAATATCGTCACTATCGTCACTATCATCAATAAGAAAACCCTTAGGCTTGTTATCCAGGAACTTTTTCAGAAATACTGTAATGAAAGGAACATAGGAGTTTGTCGCTAGGTATTTGACCAAATAGGATCGTCCAGTTCCTATAGAACCTATCACTAAAATACCCCTAGGGGGGGGTAGGGCTAAGCGGAGCG